TTACTATAAATGAGCCCGTTTATAATAATTATTACGACCCGGAAGAATTTGATTTGAGAGTTCATTTAGCTGAACCAGATTTTCGTCGAAATATAATAAGGGGCTCTATACGTGCTCAAAGGCGTAAAATCCCTATTTTTAAACTGTCTCAAAGTGTACATTCCCCACTATTTTTGTACAGACTCGAAAAATCTCCCCTTTCTTTTTTTGATATTTCTGGACTAATTAAACTAACTTTCCGAAATTGGATGGAAAAAACCACAGAATTTCAAATTTCAGAAAAAAAAGAAAAAAAAAAGAAGTATATAAAACAAGCAAAAATAAGCATCCAACCGGAAAATCCGATTATAAATCCTCAAGTAATAAGGACTTCCATATTAATAACACAATCAATTCTTAGGAAATATATTATATTACCATCATTGATAATAGCTAAAAATATTGGGCGTATCTTATTATTCCAATTTCCCGAATGGTCTAAGGATTTCGAAAATTGGAGTAAGGAAAGGCATGTTAAATGTACTTGCGACGGTGTTCAATTATCTGAAAAAGATTTGCCAAAAGACTGGTTAACCACAGGTATTCAGATAAAGATTCTATTTCCTTTTTATCTGAAGCCTTGGTATAGATCGAAACTAAAATCACCTCAAATAGATGGACTTAAAAGGAAAAAGACAGAAAAAAAAAAGAAGTTTTGTTTTTTAACTGTGTGGGGAAGGACAACTGAACAGCCTTCTGGGCCGCTCCAAAAAAAACCTTCGTTTTTTTTACCTATTTTGAAAGAGCTCATAAGAAAAATTTTAAAATTGAAAACAAATTTGTTTTTTTATTTCAAAATGTTGAAAGAAAGAAAAAAATGGATTAACAAAGGTGTTCTCTTTATAAGCAGACTAATAAATGGCCCCTCAAAAAAGAATCAAATTATTTTATTTGGGTCAAGTGAAATAGATGAATGGGGGAAAACTAAAAATGAAAAAGATTTGATAAAAACTAATGAGATAATTTACGAATCGCCGATTCCAACTCTACCTAAAACTTGGACAAAAGATTCGCTAACAGAAAAAAAAATGAAAGATCTGAATACTCGCACACGTACAATAAGAAATCGACTAGAACAAATTATAAAAGATAAGACAAACAAATTTGGAACTACTCAGATAAAGAATAAGTTTAACAAAAAAAGTAATATCATCAAAAGATTAGCATATCAAATTACTCGATTAAGCTTTAACTCTCATTATTTTAGCCAAGTTTTCATTGAAAGAATATATAGTCAGAACCTGCTAGGCCCTATTAATAGAATAAAAATGAAAGCAAAACTTTTTTTTTCTTTTGAATCCAGAAAGAAAAAAATGGATAACTATATTTACAAGAATGAAGCAAAAAAAAAAGTAATTCACTTTCAAAAGTCATTTTTTTATATCTCTATTAGCAATAAAAATTCAAAACCCAAAAATGACTTAACTTCTTTATCACAAGCATATGTAGTATATAAATTATCCCAAAATCAAGCTATTAACTTAGACAACCTAAGATTTAAATCAGGACTTCAGTATCATCAAACATCTCTTGTTCTTAAAGATGAAATAAAGGGTTATTCTTTTGGAGTCCAAGATAGAGCAGAATTAATGCTTATGAATTCTGGAAGAAATCACTGGAAAAATTGGTTACGGGATCACTATCAATATAATATATCTCATATTATATGGTCGGGATTGGTACCAAAAAAATGGAAAAAAAAAATGAATCACAACTCTAGTAGACAAAATCCAAATTTAGATGAAAAAGAAAATTATTATGAATTAGCTTCATTATCAAAGTGGAAGCAGAATTTCAAAAAAAACTATCAATATGATCTCTTATCATATAAATCTATTAATTATGAAAATAAGAAGAACGCATATATTTCTCTTTTACCATCAAAAGTAAACAATAACCAAAAAATTTCCTATAATTACAACACCGATAAAAGAAAACTGTTTAGGTTAGGAGGTAATAATTCTCTAGGCGAAGGTGCTATTCTGGATATGGAGAAAAAGCCTTATTTTGATTCCGAAATGCTCTACTTTTGTCTTAGAAAAAGGGTCGATATTGAAACCTGGATACAGGCCAATATCAAGAATACTAAGACAATGAATTATCAACCAATTGAAAAAATCGATAAGAGAAGCTTTTTGAATTGGCTGGGACTGAACAAAGACTTTCCTATTTTGAATCTCGAACTTTGGTTCTTACCCGAATTGATACTCCTTTATAATACATATAAACTAAAACCATGGATCATACCAATAAAATCACTTTTTATTGAAAAAAAGAATATCGCTTTAAAGAAAAAACCTACCTTTTTTATAGCATCTAATGAATTAGAAAATCGAAATGAAGAAAAAAGAAACGTATACCCACGGAATCTTGGGTCTGTTCTATTAAAACAAGAAGACGGTGGTTCCGACTATGGTGCGGAATCCGATATAAAAAATCGGATAACTGAAAGCGCTATGGACGAAGACCTCGATTTCTTCCTAACAAGACATTTGATTGTTCAATTGAGGTGGCCCTATTCTTATGAGATAAGTGTATTGAAAAATCTCAAAGTATATTGCCTCTTGCTTAGTTTGAGAAATCCAAGAGAAAGTGCTCTATCTGCTATTCAAACAAGAGAAATGAAGCTGGATATAGTGCCGAATTTTAAGTATGTTACAGAATGGCTACAAAAGGGAGTATTTTTTATCGAGCCAGTTCGTCTGTCTGTAAATAATTCCGGACAATTTCTTATGTATCAAACACTACATGTTTCTTTGGTTCAGAAGAATAAATCCAAAACGAATGAAAGGTATCGAGAAAACATTTCTTTTTCAAAATCAATTGCAAAACAGAAAAAAAACATTGGAAATAGAGACATAGAAAATAAAAATTATGGTTTACTTGTTCTTGAAACTCTTTTATCGCCGAGACATCGAAGAGAGTTAAGAATTCGAATTTCTTTCAATTCAAAAAAAAATAAAGGTCTAGATCTAAATAGGATATTTTCCAGCGAAAACAGTGTTAAAATTTATGGTCATTTTTTGTTTGAAAGCTACTGTCTTGATCGATTAAAATTTTTTGTTTGGCCGAATTGTCGATTAGAAGATTTAGCTTGTATGAATCGCTATTGGTTTAATACTAATAATGGGAGTTCTTTCAGTATGTTAAGAATAAATATGTATCCATAATCCATAATTCGAAAATTAGAAATGTATGATAAGCTATTTTTCTATTTATATTATTCCTGTAACCCACCTTCTATATTCAAATAAATAAAAAACAAACACACAAAGAAACAGACGTGGATACGCATTATCTTGCATTGTATTCGAATACATGAATAGTAATTCACTGATTATCAATTATTAATTAATTCAATCTATAAATGAATCAAAAGATTTTTATTATTTTAAGTTAAATTTAAAATATCTTTTATGTTATAAGTTCCACATTATATTATTATTACTGATCCGTAAAATTCATATCATATTTTTAAAAGGTTGGAGAAGATTTGCTTTTATGGTAAAAAATTCATTTTTCTCAGTTATTTCAAAAGAAGAAGAAAAAAAGGAAGAAAGCAAGGGATCCGTTGAATTTCAAGTAGTTAATTTCACTAATCAAATCCGAAGACTTACTTCACATTTGGAATTGCACAAAAAAGATTATTTATCTCAAAGAGGTCTAAAAAAAATTCTGGGGAAACGCCAACGTCTGTTGGCTTATTTGTCAAAAAAAAATGGAATACGTTATAAAGAATTAATTGATCGATTGGATATTCGGGAGCCAAAAAGTCGTTAATTTCAAGAACGTAACTTTTATTTTTTATTTTTATAATTTAATTTATTCGTTATTGGATCATGAATTTCTTTTTGTTTTTTTGCAATTCCTGGAAAAAGAAATCAAGGAAAAACCTATGAATGTACCAGTTATAAGAAATGACCTTATGATAGTAAGTATGGGTCCTCACCACCCATCAATGCACGGCGTTCTTCGACTCATCATTACTCTAGATGGTGAAGATGTTGTTGACTGTGAACCAATATTAGGGTATTTGCACAGAGGAATGGAAAAGATTGCAGAAAATCGAACAATTATACAATATCTACCTTATGTAACGCGTTGGGATTATTTGGCTACTATGTTCACCGAAGCCATAACCGTAAATGCGCCGGAACAGTTAGGCAATATTCAAGTACCTAAAAGAGCCAGCTATATCAGAGTAATTATGTTAGAATTGAGTCGTATAGCTTCTCATTTATTATGGCTTGGCCCTTTTATGGCAGATATTGGTGCACAAACCCCCTTCTTCTACATTTTCAGAGAACGAGAATTAATATACGATCTGTTCGAGGCTGTTACCGGTATGAGAATGATGCATAATTATTTTCGTATCGGAGGAGTCGCGGCCGATTTACCATATGGTTGGATAGATAAATGCTTTGATTTCTGCGACTATTTTTTAACCGGAATTTCAGAATATCAAAAACTTATTACACGCAATCCTATTTTTTTAGAACGGGTTGAGGGAGTAGGAATTTTGAGTAGAGAGGAAGCACTAAATTGGGGCTTATCAGGGCCAATGCTCCGAGCTTCCGGAATACAATGGGATCTGCGTAAAGTTGATCGTTATGAGTGTTACGATGAATTTGACTGGGAAGTCCAATGGCAAAAAGAAGGAGATTCGTTAGCCCGTTATTTAGTAAGGATCAGTGAAATGGAGGAATCTATCAAAATTATTCAACAAGCTCTGGAAGGAATTCCAGGGGGCCCCTATGAAAATTTAGAAATACGATGTTTTGATAAAGTAGACGATCCCCAATGGAATGATTTTGAATATCGTTTTATAAGTAAAAAGACCTCTCCCACTTTTGAATTAGCGAAACAAGAACTTTATGCGAGAGTCGAAGCCCCAAAGGGAGAATTGGGAATATTTCTGCTAGGAGATGAAAATATTTTTCCTTGGAGATGGAAAATTCGCCCACCGGGTTTTATCAATTTGCAAATTCTTCCTCAGTTAGTTAAAAGAATGAAATTGGCTGATATTATGACGATACTAGGTAGTATAGATATCATTATGGGAGAAGTTGATCGTTGAAATGATAATTGATACAACAGAAGTACACGATATCAATTCTTTTTCAAAATTGGAATCCTTAAAAGAGGTGTATGAGACCCTATGGATGCTTATCCCTATTTTGACTCTTGTAGTGGGAATCACAATAAGTATACTAGTTATTGTGTGGTTAGAAAGAGAAATTGCTGCAGGGCTACAACAACGTATTGGACCTGAATATGCCGGACCTTTTGGAATTCTCCAAGCTCTAGCAGATGGTACAAAACTACTTTTCAAAGAAAACCTTCTTCCATCTAGAGGCGATACTTATTTATTCACTATCGGACCATCCATAGCAGTCATATCAATTCTATTAAGTTATTCAGTAATCCCTTTCGGTTATCGTCTTGTTCTAGCCGATCTCGATATTGGTGTTTTTTTATGGATCGCTATTTCAAGTATTTCTCCAATTGGCCTTCTTATGTCAGGATATGGATCGAATAATAAATATTCTTTTTTAGGTGGTTTACGAGCTGCTGCTCAATCTATTAGTTATGAAATACCATTAACTCTATGTGTGTTATCAATATCTCTACGTGCGATTCGTTGAGACATTTTCCCTAGTTTCTTTATCGTTGGAAAGAAATTACCTTAATGCCAGAAATCAATTCATTTTTTTGTTCTTCAACTTGAATGATGAACACAATCAGATAGTTCTATGAGTGAAAGAAAACTGCTTAGAAATTTGCAGTAAAAATAGTAAGTCTCATTTCCTATGTACAAGGATAAAATTAAACATAAGCATTGTTTACCCCAAGATTGGTTGATTTATCATCCTGACTTGAAGCGGGTTTAAAAAACTTGATGTGGTTTTTACTATCGTTTGGATCTATATTCCCATTTAAGAATAAGTTGATAAAAACTAAGTGGGTGGTTTAGAAACACCAAGGTACACAAAGGATTAGTAATAGAGATTATGCAAATTACACAAAGTAGCATTTTCGCATAATAAAGAATGCCCATTGGGTCTTTTAATTGGTAGAAATGATAAGGTAGTACTTCCCACGATTCCGATCCAGAGTATGCCCCTACCCACTGAAACACAAAAACTATCAGGAACGAAAGAATCCTTTTTTAAAGTACCCCACCTGTTTATGTTTTGAGAAAGAAGAATAGGAATGAACAAAAAAAGTAAATTACAAGAAAAAAAGATCGATCTTTTTTCTTGTAATTAATTGCTATTAGTATTTAGTATATAAGCCATCTATTTTAGAGATAAAAGTTCTGTAACAATTGAGAAGTTAATGGAATAGTAATTATTTTTCGTAATCGAAAATGGCTGGGTTGAAATATTTATATAATATTATAATAATACTAAAAATATTACTAAAAAGAGTATTTTATTGCCGGATTAAGTTATTACTCAAAAAATAAAAAATTGAAATAAAGGATGAGATTAATTCAGAAATACTATTTTTAGAGCAGACAGAATTACATTGGCCTAATTCAGGACTTTTTTAATCGACTTTGACTCTATCTAGCATACAAATATATCACGTTAAATTTAAATAATACTAACCCAGTCCTTAAATTTCTTTAAGCTCCTCGAGGAGCCGTATGAGGTGAAAATCTCATGTACGGTTCTGTAATAGCGAGAGTGACAGTAATGTTATCACCGACTATGATTATCTAACAGTTCAAGTACAGTTGATATAGTAGAAGCACAATCAAAATATGGTTTGTGGGGGTGGAATTTGTGGCGTCAACCTATAGGGTTTATCGTTTTTCTAATTTCTTCCCTCGCAGAATGTGAGAGGTTACCCTTCGATTTACCAGAAGCAGAAGAAGAATTAGTAGCCGGGTATCAAACCGAATATTCAGGTATCAAATTTGGTTTATTTTATGTTGCTTCCTATCTAAATCTATTAGTTTCTTCATTTTTTGTAATAGTTCTTTACTTAGGTGGTTGGAATTTGTCTATTCCATATATATTCCTTCCTGAACTTTTTGAAAAAGCAGGCGGAGTCTTTGGAACGATACTGGGTATTTTTATTACATTAGTTAAAACTTATTTGTTTTTGTTCATTCCTATTACAACAAGATGGACTTTACCTAGGCTGAGAATGGACCAATTATTAAATCTTGGATGGAAATTTCTTTTACCTATTTCTCTCGGTAATCTATTATTAACAACTTCTTCTCAACTCCTTTCGCTCTAACTATCCGAGTTTATACTTAGCCTTATTTGAAACAAGAGAAGGAAAAAACCATATAATTATTCATATCTATTCACTCTATGTTCCCTATGGTAACTGGGTTCATCAATTATGGTCAACAAACAGTACGAGCTGCAAGGTACATCGGTCAAGGTTTTATGATTACCTTATCCCACGCAAATCGTTTACCTGTAACGATTCACTATCCTTATGAGAAATTGATTCCATCGGAGCGTTTCCGTGGGCGAATTCACTTTGAGTTTGATAAATGCATTGCTTGTGAAGTATGCGTTCGCGTATGTCCTATAAATTTACCTGTTGTTGATTGGAAACTACAAACTGCGATCCGCAAGAAACAATTGCTTAATTACAGTATTGATTTTGGAATCTGTATATTTTGTGGTAATTGCGTTGAGTATTGTCCCACAAATTGTTTATCAATGACTGAAGAATATGAACTTTCAACTTTTAATCGTCACGAATTGAATTATAATCAAATTGCTTTGGGTCGTTTACCGATGCCAGTAATTGACGATTACACAATTCGAACAATTTTGAATGCGCCCCCAATAAAAAACGGATAAGCTCCCTTTTAGAAAAAATTTTGACTTTTTTTGATCTAAAGGAACTTTTTGAACTACTGAATTGCCCCCTTAAAAAACAAGGCTATTGGTGGTCCATTTATTGGATATACACATCCATTCTTTCAATTCAAAATATCTCCCCTGGATAATTTTACTTTTTCCTGGTCCGATCAATAAGGTCATGAAACATTTCGATTTTTTATTTCTTATTTTTTATTATATATAATGGATTTACCGGGACCAATACATGATTTTATTTTAGTCTTTCTGGGATTAGGTCTTATATTAGGAGGTCTAGGAGTAGTATTATTTAATAATCCAATTTATTCCGCCTTTTCATTGGGATTAGTTCTTGTTTGTATATCCTTATTCTATATTTTATCAAATTCCCATTTTGTAGCCGCTGCACAACTTCTTATTTATGTAGGCGCTATAAATGTTTTAATCATATTTGCTGTAATGTTTATTAATGGTTCAGGATATTACAGAGATTTCCAATTTTGGACTATTGGAGATGGGATTACTTCAGTGATTTGTACAAGTATTTTTGTTTCACTAATTACTACTATTCCAGATACGTCATGGTACGGGATTATTTGGACTACAAGATCCAACCAGATTTTAGAACAAGATTTGATAAGTAATAGTCAACAAATTGGGATTCATTTATCAACCGATTTCTTTCTTCCATTTGAACTCATTTCAATAATTCTTTTATTTGCTTTGGTAGGTGCAATTGCTGTAGCTCGTCAGTAACAATCTAACGATCAATTCAAATTCTTCGTCTTTGTTCTGTACTTTTTTTAGATTCTAATCACTCGAATCCATTGAGTTGTTGTTTATATTGAAATGAATCAAGATTGAGAAGGAGTCGGTCAATGATGCTTGAGTATGTACTTGTTTTGAGTGCCTATTTATTTTCCATCGGTATCTACGGATTGATCACGAGCCGAAATATGGTTAGAGCGCTTATGTGTCTTGAACTTATCCTAAATGCAGTTAATATAAACTTCGTAACATTTTCTGATTTTTTTGATAGACGCCAATTAGTAGGAGATATTTTCTCAATTTTTGTCATAGCTATTGCAGCCGCTGAAGCAGCTATTGGACTAGCAATTGTTTCATCAATTTATCGTAATAGAAAATCAACTCGTACCAATCAATCCAATTTGTTAAATAGGTAATATGCATTCCACAAATAGCAACCTTTATCAAATAGAAAATCTAATTACTTATTCTTCAATATTATGATATAAAATAGGGGTTCATATTCCTATTTTCGAAAATTTATTAAATAAAAGTATTTTGGTGTTTTCCCATAAACCGACCCATAAATCCATTTTGGATAACATTTTTGGTAAATCATTGGTTCATCTGATATCTAAATACATGATTCATGTACAAGTTTATTCGATCGAAAATTTATGACATTCAAAAATTTAGAGATAAAATGTCACACTCAGTAAAGATTTATGATACATGTATAGGATGTACTCAATGTGTTCGAGCTTGCCCCACAGATGTATTAGAAATGATCCCTTGGGACGGGTGTAAAGCTAAACAAATAGCATCCGCTCCAAGAACAGAGGACTGTGTTGGTTGTAAACGATGTGAGTCCGCCTGTCCAACGGATTTCTTGAGTGTTCGGGTTTATTTATGGCATGAAACAACTCGTAGCATGGGTCTAGCTTATTGATACGTTCCAAAAAAACTGCACTAATCCATTTTTTCACCGACAAAAACCCGTGCTCAAAATTATGTATAGTCTATACTTTTTTTTAGTACGGGTTTTTTATGGTCGAAATGTATCTTATCTTTATCACGACTTTTTTTCCTTGGTTAACAATAATTGTAGCTTTTCCGATATCTGCGGGTTCCTTAATTTTCTTTCTTCCCCAAAAAGGAAATAAAATAATTCGGTGGTATACTTTGTTTATATGTATCTTAGAACTTCTTTTAATGACCTATGCATTCCGTTATCATTTTCGATTCGACGATCCTTTAATACAACTAGCAGAAGAGTATAAATGGATTAGTTTTTTTTCTTTTTACTGGAGATTAGGAGTAGATGGACTTTCTATAGGGCCTATTTTATTGACGGGATTTATTACCACTTTAGCTACTTTAGCGGCTTGGCCCGTTACTCGAGATTCACGATTTTTCCATTTCTTGATGTTAGCAATGTATAGTGGTCAAATAGGATTATTTTCTTCGCGAGACCTTTTGCTTTTTTTCATCATGTGGGAGTTAGAATTGATTCCGGTTTATTTACTTGTATCCTTATGGGGAGGAAAGAAACGTCTATACTCCGCGACAAAGTTTATTTTGTACACTGCAGGAGGTTCCATTTTTCTATTAATGGGAGTTCTGGGTATTGGTTTATATGGTTCCAATGAACCTACATTAAATTTTGAAATATTAGCTAATCAATCGTATCCTGTAGCATTGGAAATAATAGTCTATATTTTATTTCTTATTGCTTTTGCTGTCAAATTACCAATTATACCCCTACATACTTGGTTACCAGACACCCATGGGGAAGCCCATTACAGTACGTGTATGCTTCTAGCTGGAATTTTATTAAAAATGGGAGCATATGGGTTGGTTCGGATCAATATGGAATTATTACCCCGCGCTCATTCTATATTTTCTCCATGGTTGATAATAGTAGGTACGATCCAAATAATCTATGCAGCTTTAACGTCCCTTGGCCAACGTAATTTAAAAAAACGAATAGCTTATTCTTCTGTATCTCATATGGGTTTCATAATTATCGGAATTGGAGCTAGTACTGATACGGGCCTCAACGGAGCTCTTTTACAAATAATCTCTCATGGATTTATTGGTGCCGGACTTTTTTTCTTGGCAGGAACAGGTTATGATCGAATACGTCTTATTTATCTCGACCAAATGGGTGGGATAGCTATCCTAATGCCAAAACTATTCACCATGTTCAGTATATTATCGATGGCTTCTCTTGCATTACCGGGCATGAGTGGTTTTGTTGCTGAATTCATAGTATTTTTTGGAATAATAACAAGTCAAAAATACCTTTTCCTGACAAAAGTACTAATTGCTTGTGTAATGGCCATCGGAATGATATTAACTCCTATTTATTCATTATCTATGTCACGCCAGATGTTCTATGGATACAAACTATTTAATGTTCCAAACTTTTCGTTTTTAGATTTGGGACCACGAGAATTATTTGTTTCTATCTCCATCTTTATACCCGTAATAAGTATTGGTATTTACCCAGATTTCGTTTTTTCATTATCTGTTGATAAGGTTCAAAGTATTTTATGTAACTATTTTTATAGATAACTTTTTTATAGAAAAAAAGTGATGATTTCTTAAATGGTGCATTGGACAAGAAAAAAGAAAAAGATATCTTTTTAACTCAGTAACTCATTAATATAGACCTAATTTAGCTGGATTATAGTTAAGTTTTGTGAGAGCCATTTGAATCAAGTATTTTATTGATTCAAACGGCTCTTGACGACTTAGACCATAATTTCGTATAGGTATCTAGGTCATTTTCTATCTCTAATCATTAGACCCTTTTTTTACGTAGATGTTAATAGAAATGAACCATAACTATGAAGCCCTATTCCTAAGAGATTGACCCCAAAATAACATATCCAAATTATAAAAAAACCCATAGAAGCTACAATTGCAGAATTTTGCACTTTCCTATTTGGATTTGTTCGAGTATGCAAATAAATCGCAAATATAGTCCAAGTAATAAAGGCCCAAGTTTCTTTTGGGTCCCAATTCCAATACGATCCCCAGGCCTCATTAGCCCAGACTGCTCCCGAAAGAATACCCATAGTTAAAAAGATAAACCCTAGGCTAATAAGACGATAACTCCAATGATCCAATTGTTGAATCAATTGGGATCGGTAATAATTCTTAGTATAAACAAAAGAGAAGTTTTGTAAAATATTCCTTCTTTTATTCGTATATTGGATCTCACGAAAGTCAAATAACTCATTCAAAAAAAAGGAGTTATTACCAAAAATTGGGATGTCTTTTCGAAATGTAATGACTAAAAGAGATACTGATAATAATGATCCACATAAAAGAGCTGCATAACCACCTAACATCATGCTTACGTGCATCATTAACCACTGGGATTGAAGAGCAGGTACTAATATTGTGGATTGATGCATTTCAGTTAAAAGACCCGAAGTGGCAAATCCTTGAGTAAAAATAGCGCTTGGTGCGGTTATTGCTCGTAAGTTTTTTTTGTGTTTTTTTAAATAGGGAACCATATGAATAATAGAAAAACTCCACGAAAGAAAGAGTAATGATTCACATAAATCATTTAATGGAAAATTTTGTGAATAAATCCAACGAGTAATTAATAATCCTGTTATACAGAAAAAAATAGCTATTATACCTCGTTCAGACGAATTATAGAGTACTCTCATTTCATCGACTACTAAGGTTATCAAATAAATAGTAATTACAATTGAAACTAGGGAAAAGGAAATATGAATTAATATATGTTCTAAAGTTAAAAATATCATATCCATTTTAAAAATAATGTACCGGAATTGAATTTATTATAGGACTTATAGTATCTATTTTAGACGATAACGTGCCGCTACTCGGATTCGAACCGAGATGCTCAAGCACTGCTTCCTAAGAGCAGCGTGTCTACCAATTTCACCATAGCGGCTTAAATGATACTAAGCTTTTTTTGTGAAAGTGTCGAGATTTAATCAATTCAGTTGAGTAAATAAAAAAAAAAAAAAGCGCTACCCCCTACCCGAGGAAATACTCAAAAATCGTGCAAAACGGGGAGATGGGAGAAAGCAAAATCCCCACCTCCGAAATGAGAAAAATACTAAAAAAGTTCGTTAAAACCTTCTATCGTTTTTCTTGTGTGTATTTTTTTCGCGACAAAGTATTGCTTTCATAATTGGATAGTATAGTATGGAAGAATTTTTTTATACCCTCAAAGAAGTTCCATTTACTCTTTAATATTGATTGCATTAGATAATAAAAATTTTGTAGTCATATTCTACACTAAATTAATATCTGTACGATTCAGATTAGAATAATCTGAATCTTGTATTATTTAGTTGTCGGGACAAAAAAACCCTTTGAATTACCAGTAGAAAGAGATTTCGCTAATGAAAATGCTTTTAACGCTGCCCAATATCCTTCCTTTTTCCACAAACTTTTATGAATACGCTTTTTTGTAATAGAAGTACGTTTTTTTGGAACTGCCATTCGAAATTTAAGAGATTTCTCAGTATTATCGTTGGATGTGAAAGACATCTATTGTTCAAAACTAATCCTTCTTCATTCTCTATCTATCAATAGATCCTAACATGATAAAAAAAAAGATATACGAAGCTTACTGAAAGAATTACTAAATAAAAAAGTATCCTATGTTAAAAAATGGGTTTAAATGAAAAAGAACCAAAGCTTATATTTCTATTTACATTTTTTTAGTTATTTATCTTTATATATGATATATTAAAATTCAGCAAAAAGTTTAAAAACCCAACTTTTAACTAATTTCTATTTTAGATTTTAAAATAGAAAGTTTAGATTCATTTTATTTTAAATCTAAATAGTCTATTTTCACTAATAACTTCATTGTCTTATTTGATTAATTTCCATTTCTTGATTTGAAGAAAAATGGATAATAATTCAAAATAAACATTTTTGAGTTCTTACCTATTTTTAGAAATTCTTTTAGAATTAGTATTAGTATAGGATCTGGTGAATTAGAACCCATTTTGAAAGACATTTTTTTATGGAACATACAATGGAACATACATACGAATATGCATGGATCATACCTCTGCTTCCACTTCCAGTTCCGCTGGGAATAGGATTAGGGCTTATCTTTTTTCCGACGGCAACAAAAAATCTTCGTCGTATGTGGTCTTTTCATAGTGTTTTTTTATTAAGTATAGTTATGGTTTTTTCAGCCGACTTATCTATTCAACTAGTCAATAGAAGTTCCATATTTCAATATGTATCGTCTTGGACCATCAATAATGATGTTTCCTTAGAGTTTGGCTACTTGATCGACCCACTTACTTCTATTATGTCAATATTAATCACTACCATTGGAGTTTTGGTTCTTATTTATAGTGATAATTATATGTTTTATGATCAAGGATACTTGAGATTTTTTGCTTATATGAGTTTTTTCAATGCGTCTATGTTGGGATTAGTTACTAGTTCTAATTTGATACAAATTTATATTTTTTGGGAATTAGTTGGAATGTGTTCTTATCTATTAATAGGTTTTTGGTTCACACGACCACTTGCTGCAAATGCTTGCCAAAAAGCATTTGTGACTAATCGTGTAGGGGATTTTGGTTTATTATTAGGAATTTTAGGTCTTTATTGGATAACAGGTAGTTTCGAATTTCGAGATGTGTTTGAAATCTTCAATAACTTGATTTCGAATAATGGGGTCAATTTAGTTTTTGGAACTTTTTGTGTTTTACTATTATTTTCTGGTGCAGTTGCTAAATCCGCCCAATTCCCCCTTCATGTATGGTTACCTGATGCTATGGAAGGGCCTACTCCTATTTCAGCTCTTATCCATGCTGCTACTATGGTAGCAGCTGGAATTTTTCTTGTAGCTCGGCTTTTTCCCCTTTTCATAGCCGTACCCTATGTACTAAATTTCATATCTTTCCTAAGCACACTAACAGTACTATTAGGAGCTACTTTAGCTATTGCTCAAAAAGATATTAAAAGAAGTTTAGCCTATTCTACAATGTCTCAATTGGGTTATATGATGTTAGCCTTAGGTATGGGGTCTTATCGAACGGCTTTATTTCATTTGATTACTCATGCTTATTCCAAAGCATTATTGTTTTTAGGTTCTGGCTCCATTATTCATTCAATGGAGGCTATTGTTGGCTATTCTCCAAATAAAAGTCAAAACATGGGTCTTATGGGTGGTTTAATAAAATATGTGCCAATTACAAAAACCGCTTTTTTTTTAGGTACACTTTCTCTATGTGGTATTCCTCCTCTTGCTTGTTTTTGGTCCAAAGATGAAATTCTTAATGATAGTTGGTTGTATTCACAGATTGTTGGAATACTAGCTTGTTCCACGGCAGGATTGACGGCATTTTATATGTTT